GCAATGTACAGTGGACAAATAGGATTATTTTCTTCTCGAGATCTTTTACTTTTTTTTCTCATGTGGGAGTTAGAATTAATTCCCGTTTATCTACTTGTATCTATGTGGGGAGGAAAAAAACGTCTGTATTCGGCTACAAAATTTATTTTGTACACGGCAGGGGGTTCTATTTTTCTTTTAATGGGAGTTCTGGGCGTCGGTTTATATAGTTCTACTGCACCAACATTAAATTTTGAAATATTGGCTAATCAGTCCTATCCTGTGGGCTTGGAAATATTATTTTATATTGGGTTTTTTCTTGCTTTTGCTGTTAAATTACCAATCATACCCCTACATACATGGTTACCAGATACCCACGGCGAAGCACATTATAGTACTTGTATGCTTCTAGCCGGAATCTTATTAAAAATGGGAGCGTATGGATTAATTCGGATCAATATGGAATTATTTCCTCACGCTCATTCTCTATTTTCTCCTTGGTTGATAATAGTGGGCGCAATGCAAATAATTTATGCAGCTTCAACATCTCTTGGTCAACATAATTTAAAAAAAAGAATAGCCTATTCCTCTGTATCTCATATGGGTTTCATAATTATAGGAATTGGTTCTATCACGGATATGGGGCTCAACGGAGCCCTTTTACAAATAATCTCTCATGGATTTATCGGTGCTGCACTTTTTTTCTTGGCCGGAACAACTTATGATAGAATACGTCTTCTTTATCTTGACGAAATGGGTGGAATAGCTATCCCAATGCCAAAAATGTTCACGATGTTCAGTAGTTTTTCGATGGCCTCCCTCGCATTACCGGGTATGAGTGGTTTTGTTGCCGAGTTAATAGTATTTTTTGGATTAGTTACTAGTCCAAAATTTCTTTTAATGACAAAAATCCTAATTACTTTTGTAATGGCAATTGGAATTATATTAACCCCTATTTATTTATTATCTATGTTACGCCAGATGTTCTATGGATACAAGATATTTAACGGCCGAAACTCTTATTTTTTTGATTCTGGGCCGCGAGAGTTATTTCTTTCGATCTCTATTTTTTTACCCGTACTCGGTATTGGTATGTACCCAGATTTCGTTCTTTCACTATCAGTTGAAAAGGTTGAAGTTATCCTATCTAATTCTTTTTATAGATAGTTTTTTTATTGATAAAAAAACGAAAAAAACTATCTTATCATTTACAAAAAGGTTCGTTGTACAATGACAAAAAGAAGGCTTTTTCTTCTCTTGTGTTAAGTAAAAAAAATGAATTTGAACTAGCGAGAGCCCCGCGAATCAAATTCGCGGGGCTCTCGCTAGTTCACACAAAGTTTTTTATCTGATATACGTTCTATGCTTTTCTATTCTTATTGGTTCCTATTGGTAAGAACCCCCTTTTTGAATTTAATTAGATGTTAATGTAAATGAACCATAACTATGTAATCCTATTCCTAATAGATTTACTCCAAAATAGCATATCCAAATTATAAGAAATCCAATAAAGGCTACAATTGCTGAATTTGTACCCTTCAATTTTATATTTGTTTGAGTATGTAAATAAATTGCAAATATGATCCAAGTAATAAAGGCCCAAGTTTCTTTTGGGTCCCAACTCCAATAGGATCCCCATGCTTCGTTAGCCCATACTGCTCCAGAAAGAATTCCTATCGTTAAAAAGAGAAATCCTAGACTAATAACCCGATAACTCCAATAATCCAATTGTTGAATCAATTGTGACTTATAATAATTTATTGGAGAAAAAAAAGAAGTTTTTTGTAAAACATTTTTACCTTTTCCTTGATGCATGTATTCGACTTTATCAAGTAAAAATGAGTGGTTTAAATTTAATAAACGATTATTCGTAGAAAAAAATCTTCTCTTTTTTCGAACTGTAATGACTAGAAGTGATACTGATAATAATGATCCACATAAAAGGGCCACATATCCTAATATCATCATACTTACGTGCATTATTAACCACTCGGACTGAAGGGCGGGTACTAATATTGTGGATTCGTGTATTTCAGTTAAAAGACCTGAGGTAGCAAAGCCCTGGGAAAAAAGAGCACTTGGACTAATTATTGTGTTTAGAATATTTTTATTTTTTTTGAAATATGGAAGGATATAAATAAAGGAAAAACTCCAGGAAAGGAAGATTAACGATTCATATAAATCACTTAGTGGAAAATGTTTTGAATAAATCCAACGAGAAGTTAATAATCCTGTTATACACAAAAAAATCATTATCATGCCCTTTTCGGATGAATCATATAATTTTACGATTTCATCGACAAAAAAGGTTATCAAATGAATTGTAATTAGAATTGAAACAGTCGAAAAAGAAATATGAGTTAATATATGCTCTAAAGTTGAAAATATCATAAAAAAAGTTCCTTAATTAGAAAATCGGAAATGGAATTCATTATTATTATTATTCATTATAGGATCTATTTTATTTATTTTTTTAGGAGATGACATGCCATGCCGCTACTCGGACTCGAACCGAGATGCTCTAGCACTGCTTCCTAAGAGCAGCGTGTCTACCAATTTCACCATAGCGGCTTGTCTTGACCCCATAATAACCTACGAACAAGAAATAGTCTAGATTTAAGAATTCAATTGGGTGCAATATTTTATAGGAAAGATGAAAATCAATGAAGAAAAATTTTGTTCAAATATGTACGTCAAGGTTCATTATTTTAGTTTATTTTAGTGTGGACTTTAGGCTCTTCTCGGCTTGAGCTCCTCTAAAACCAGCGAGTCTTACTATGAATTAAGTCCCCCCTCCCCCCCCCCCAAAAAAAATCTTTTTTTTATTTACCCTTTTTTATTTATTTAATTTTAAAAAGTGCAACCAAAAAATCTGTTTTATCAATGAACAAAAAAAGATTTTCGATTATTCAAAATTCACACATATTTATCCAGAATATTTTCATTAAGTGTTTTTGCGTGAATTGATTGCGAGAGATATATGAGCTATATATAAGAATTTATAGAAAAAAAGTAATAAAGTTGTAAAAAAAAAAAAAGAAAATCTTATAGTACAAATAGGTTGATGGGGAAAATAAGACTCCCGTCCTGGAAAGAAAAAATATTAAAAATAGAGTATCTTGTGTTTTTTTTTAACAAAAAAATACTTTGTTTGAATTCGGCCAAAGTGTAAACAGAAGAATTCCATTTCCTATGGATTAATTCACCAGGAAATGGAATTGGAGAATTTTCTTTTTGAAACGGAAGGGTTCCACTTTTAAGTCAGGTTGATTTAGGTTGTTCTAAGGTTTTCTGCTTTATTTCTTAATAACTTATTTTTTGATTTTATTTGTTTGTCGCACAAAAAAAGTTTTTGAAGTCCCGGTAGAAAGAGATTTCGCTAAAGAAAATGCTTTTAACGCCGCCCAATAGCCTTTCCTTTTCCAAAAATTTTTACGAATACGCTTTTTTGATGCAGAAGTACGTTTTTTTGGAACTGCCATTTAAATAAAAATTAAGAGATTACTCGTTGGTATAGCTGGATGTGAAAGACATCTATTGTTCAAAAAAAATCTGCGTTTTTCTAGAGAATTTTTTCTAAAATTCTAAAAAAAATGGACTATGAACGATATGGTAAAATCGCATAAAATTTTTCTAAAAATAAAAAAAAAAAAGAAGAATATTTTTAGTAACTTGTCAAAATTTGACTTTCATTTTCAAATTAAAAGGAGACTCATAATTAATCTTTGTCTTTCATATGAGTTGACCCATTGGAACTTCTTGATTTGAATATTTGAAATATTTAGAAGAAATTCCGAAAGAGAAAGAATAAGTAAAAAGAAATACAAATTAAGAAATTCTATATTTTTTTATTTAAGTTAGTGCATATTTTCATTTTTTTATTGACTCCTTTCAAAAGAAGTAAAATCCGATAAATCGGAACGAATTAATTACGAATTTAAAACTTTTTATGCAACAAACATATCAATATGGGTGGATTTTACCTTTCGTTCCACTTCCAGTTCCTATGTTAATAGGAGTGGGACTTCTTCTTTTTCCGACAGCAACAAAAAATCTTCGTCGTATGTGGGCTTTTCCAAGTATTTTATTGTTAAGTATAGTCATGATTTTTTCAACTAATCTATCTATTCAGCAAATAAATAGCAGTTCTATCCACCAATATGTATGGTCTTGGACACTCGATAATGATTTTTCTTTAGAATTCGGCTGCCTGATCGATCCACTTACTTCTATTATGTTAATGTTAATTACTACTGTTGGAATCATGGTTCTTATTTATAGTGATAATTATATGGCTCACGATCAAGGATACTTGAGATTTTTTGCTTATATGAGTTTTTTCAGTACTTCCATGTTGGGATTAGTTACTAGTTCAAATTTGATACAAATTTATTTTTTTTGGGAATTGGTTGGAATGTGTTCCTATCTATTAATAGGGTTTTGGTTTACGCGACCTTCTGCGGCAAATGCTTGTCAAAAAGCATTTGTAACTAATCGTGTAGGCGATTTTGGATTCTTATTAGGAATTTTAGGTTTTTATTGGATAACAGGTAGTTTTGAATTTCGGGATTTATTCGAAATACTCAATAACTTGATTTATAATAATCAAGTTCATTTTTCCTTTGTTACTTTGTGTGCTGCTTTATTATTTGCCGGTGCGGTTGCTAAGTCTGCACAATTTCCCCTTCATGTGTGGTTACCCGATGCTATGGAGGGACCCACTCCTATTTCCGCTCTTATACACGCTGCTACTATGGTAGCAGCGGGGATTTTTCTTGTCGCGCGCCTTCTCCCTCTTTTCATGGTTATACCCCATATAATGAATTTAATCTCGTTGATAGGCATAATAACACTATTATTAGGAGCTACTTTAGCTCTTGCTCAAAAAGACATTAAAAAGGGTTTAGCCTATTCGACAATGTCTCAATTGGGTTATATGATGTTAGCGCTAGGAATGGGGTCTTATCGAAGTGCTTTATTTCATTTGATTACTCATGCTTATTCCAAAGCATTATTGTTTT